CTATCTTTATTGGTTAGTGGAATAAATAAGGGAACAATATCTTTCTTTTCTTTGATTTTATGTTCTAGGAATAAGAACTTTACCTTCCTCTGCAGTGAGCTTCTAGAGAGCGTGAAGCCTTATATTAATACTACTTGTAGATCCAGGCTTTTTCCGACGTAGCCGCCTATGCCCGGACCGAAGGGGCGGTGGTTCCTTGTCTCTGTTATCCCTATCTCTCACAAGAGCGACTTAAGACAACAATCCCCTATAGGAGTACTTTTGCTCGGCGTACGCGATTAGAGTCAATTTGACTACTTTCACTTCAATGGGATAGACAGGGATCGAACCTGCCATGAGCCTTGCAAACTCTATCCCCCAATCCAATTAAGATCAATATAAAAATAGAATAAAATGTCGTATAGTTGCTGTAAGAAAGAGCAAAAGCAAGGAAGGCTGTAGTTGAATAAGTCGATCTTCTTTTCTTCTCTTGATTATCAATCAGTAGGCTTTGAAGCAGTAGTGCCCCACTATCAATCAGAGTAGGAGCTAACCACTACGCTAACGTAGGCTTCAAAGCTAAAGATAGGAGGGAAGGAGTGGAGTCAAGCCCTGACCGTCGTCCGCTCTGGTCGAGCCAGCCATCTAAGATGCTATCCAAGGCGAGTCCTTGAGAGAATGAATTAGTGTAATAGATGACAGCCGGACATTCCGGAAGGATTGATGACGCATCTTCCCGGGGTAGTGAAGTCTCCAATAGAACTCTTACTTCTCGCCCCTCTTCTCTGCCATCATCCCCCTTACATATGGCTAGGGTAGAGTACCTCTCTACTCATGTCCCAGGACTACGGCTCATCTATAACAATAACAATTCAATCGATTCCCTCTGTATACCTGCCTCTCTGTCCGGACCGGTGCAAGCACGATCTATTCATGCCCCTGCTTAAACCACTCTACCCATACAAAGATCTGCCTCTGCCACGCCCACTGCTTCAGTGAATTCCGCCACTACAGGTTCCAGCGAACTACAACTTCCGATGGTGACTTTCTTGATCCTTCTTCAAGCGCCTGCAAGCAAGCTACGGGCTGATAAGCAGCCGCGCGAGTAGCAGGAGATGGCTCAGCTCTGCGTTCGCAGGCACCCTACACTACTGCCCACCAGAAGGAATTGAGTTGCTGACACTGAAGTTCGGAGCTATACCACACAAAAAGAAGCATGTTCTGGGCCCCGATGTCTAGTAGAGTAGAACCGAAGCGTGAACACTAGATCGAAGGCTGCTGCAGAGAGAGAAGCTTACCCATATTTGGATGTGTGGTTATCATAGGTCAGCCCAAGAGCGAATCTTTCTCTTTCTCTTTCACTGGCCTATAATCAATCTTTCCTTTGCTTGCGTGGCCTGGCTCAAGCCCGTTAATACCTTCAAGGTGAAAGCATCCCCCAATCGGTAGCTAAGCTAGTTGACGGACCCTGTCCTGTCCACGGAAAGCTTCACGCCCTGGAATGGAATAACTTAAGAAAGCCGAGTGCCGAACCGGAGATAAAGACGTAAACTTCTTAGAGCTACTTGAAGCTATACTCAAAGAAGGCCTACGCTTGACTTGTTCCTCCATTTTATAGTTCCGTTCCAGCTAGCGAGAGCACTACTTTACATGATAAGCGGCGAGTTTTTAGGTTCAGTAACGAACGATTGGGGATTTCGAAGATCCGATCTTTTCACATGCAATCCTCGATGAGATGATTCAATTAGGCCCGTTTTTGATCCTGAATGAATGGACGAAGGGTATCACACATTAGGGACCCCTCTCAACTAGGTATTCGGCCTAAGGAGAAATTGCATTTAAGCGAGCTTAAGCCGCTATCTATAGTTACGTCTACTTTTAGGCAACCTCCTGCCTGATCGAAGAAAGGCCCCATTGCCTGATCATAGACTGGATTGGATGAGCTGATCAATGGAAATGTCCAATCCTTCTCCGACCAATCCTACCTGACTTGTCTTATCTATGCTAATCGTGTGGGACTGGCCCTACTCACTTACCGGAAAGAGCAGAAGGCATTGACCCGCTATCCCCTTACCGGGCCTCAAACTCTTCGCGCAATTTAATTCCTTCTTCCTCAGCAATTTCCAGTCTTAAGCTGGCGGATAAAGAGAAGTTCTTTGCCGTCTCATAAGAAATGGGAGGCCAGGTTGCCGATCCGAAAAGACAGGATACGCGAGAGAAGGGGACCATTAGCCACCAATAGTAGAGAGTGGGGGCGGTAGTGCGGTAGGCATGCTAGCGTAGGCTTCACCCCCTGACTCTTTCTGCTCCCGGGCTGTATCTTGCCAGTCGATGGTTGTTTTCGGCGATGTTATGACTATAGCTTCCGTTCCGTCAGGGTTGACCTCGAGCGGCACATTTCCTTTCATAGGTCATTCAGTCAACAAGCAAAATCGGCCCACCACTGGCGGGAGCGGGCGGGCGTTCTCCATGTTGATTGGGCATGAGGCGCATGGTTCCAGCCCCAGCCGGCGGCGTCGGGGGAGAAAGAGCATGAAATGTCTGGGGCATGGCTGTTGAATCACTGTTCATTGGTTTTCGTTCCCTCCGCCAAGATCTCTTCGTTAGTTGGGGGGAGAGAAACATATCAATTTAGCGGTCGAATGGCAAGAGAGTGAGGTCGTGAGGCAAGTCGAAAGCCTCCTTTATTTCATTTAATAGCCTACCTACCGCTTGCCAAGGCATTGAAAGCAAGGAGCGAAGCACTTTCTTTAGTTCCTTGTCCAAAGAGCGTGGAACTTCCTCCGCGTAAGACCAGTCTGAACAAGCTGCTTACTTTCAACAATGGTCATTCATTGGCAAGTCCTTACTTCAACTGTTGAAGTGCGATAGCATCTCTTTAGTGCCGGCAAGTGCTCCAATTCTCTTTACGATTATCGCTTCTTTTTAAAGCCTCGTAGGCATCTGTCTATTCACCAGATCCGGAACCAGGGTCTGCTCGTACTTTCTTTGCCGTGGCGGGAGGTCTTATCTCGTTGCTTGGGCCGGTTTGACCGACTGCAAATAGGTCTGTAGTTGGGGAGGGGAGTGATGAGAAACCAGAGGGAAGAATGAACAAGAAAACCGATAGATCAATGAATCGAGTGGACGTGGAGAGGTCTTCAAGCTTCACTCCTTCTGCTCCCCCGATAGGCAAGACTCTCTCTCTCTTCGACTGAAAGGGATAGGACCGGTAAGATACTTGTTCTCCAGGGGTCGCCCCAGCTATAGTTCTCAATAGGCTATCAGACATAGCTATAATTTATAGGAATTTTTCTTTCTCTTGTACACGTATTAACAACTTGATATATTCCCCTGAACCGCTATTTAAATCGGATACCATCCTACCGCCACTAAAGAGTTTCCTACCGTGGTCCACGTAGAACCTGGGCAGGCAGAGGGGAAAGTTGGAGATACAGACGTGGGTGGCCGATTCTTCTAAACATTCCTTCGCTCTGACATCCCTTGGCCAGAGAAGGAACCGGACATTGCTTCTTTCTGTCATCACCGCTAGTCGATCGATATGGGCCAGGTGGGGAAAGGAGAGAGACTCGAAAAAGCCTTATGAGGCGGTGGATATTAACGATTGCATACTTGGTTCGGTTGTCTCGCTCAGTGGAAAAGAAGGCTCTATAAGACCTCGGCCAGCGCCATAGACCAATTGCAAGAGATTCGCGGCACTCACTATGAAATTCAAGAGCAAGAGCAAGAACTATTGAATTGCGAGTTGAGGCCCTAAATGCCATGATTCATTAGTTGCCGTTGCTTCTTGGGTCTGATATCGGGCTTTCGATAGCTAGTGGAAGTTCCGCAGAGATTGCGGGCATCGGAAGATCGAATTGGATAGGTGGAGGCTGAAGGCTTCGTTCTTCCATTTGGAGAGGGAGAAAGAGAGCTTGGGATTGGAGGTTCAAAGAGATGGTTTCAGGCTGCTGACTAGCTGGGAGCAGAACGAGGAGACAAGGACGGATGTTCATTTGCTGTTGCTGGATAACAAGCAGAAGGAGACCTGGGAGTGGAATCAACAGCTATAGATGAATAGGCGGGGCTGGAGGAAGATGGCTTAGATGCCGGAGGAGAAACAATGGGACTTGGATGTGGTTCCGATGCCGGGCCAGCAGAGAAAGAAATACCAGTTGCTGCTTGAATCCATTGGTAGCTGCTTCTTCTCTTTCGTTAGTTGATGCTAGATTTAAAGCCAGGAGAAGGACTTTCAGAGCTAGCTTCCACTGATGGTTCCGCTTCACCGGCAGCTGCTATTGGCTCAGTTGCTCCTGCTAGATGCCTTGGATATGGAGATGAAGAGGCATTGGAACGCCTTCTCTCTCCGGTCGGACCAGCCAGTGATATTATATACTTTATAACAAATGATGGTGATTGCCTCGAGTTAGCTGGGTCCTATCTTCCCTCATGGGCGGGGCCCCAAAGGAGTGTGTTTGGGCGGAATATAGACTAGGCTAAGGAGATGAGATAGGAGATCCCATTGTTCCGGTACCGGTGGGCAAGTAGATGCATAAATAGGCCGGCCGATGTTTAGCTGGGCTTAGAAGCTTACTTGCAACCATTCTTCCATTTGAGGTGAGGGATTGCTAGGCACTGACTGCACTGGATGCATTAGTTGCCGCTAGAGGCTGCGAGCGGAAGAGAGACTTGGAGAAGTCTATTTTTTTTAGTGTTTCATTCGGCCCGGGAGAAGACAAAGCAGATGGATGCTCATTGGATCCAGGAGATGGAGAAATATATACTTCTGAGCTCCCAGGTTCCCGGCGCCAAAGCATTGATAGCAGTAGTTGGCTTCTCCCGGCTTGTTCCCGCCTCTTGGACTTCGAATGCAGTAAATTGATCCAATTTGGTTCCAGATGCTACTCATTGGTTTTCGTTATTGGTTCCCGTTCCTGTGGAGGAATAGAAGTACTTGTTTAGCAGTTCTGACGCTGCTTCCCTTGGAGAAAGGAATGCAGTGGTTCTTGCTTGGATCACCATCAAGAGAGGGAGAAAGCACTGCTATTGATGATTTATATTTGGGGTCAGTACCTGGTCCTGTGGAATAGCTGGGAGAGATGGCAAAGGAATTACTTAATTGGCTCAGTACTCGCCTCTCATCCCGTTGTTTGGGCCTCCCAAGCATTAGATAGAGGAGTGAAAGGGTTCATTAGCCATTTCTGGTGGTTGAAATGCTGCTTCTTAGCTCCGGGAACAAGGACTTGAATGAGATTGCTTTGGATCCACTAGTTGGGGTAAGATCAGCCTCTGGGAACGTCATTGAGAGGTTCGGTTCTGCTTTATTCCCCTTGGGCTCCTTGCCAGCTTAGTTCGAGTCCTTGGCAATGGGAGAAAGATAAGAATCAGGAGGCCTTCCATTTTGAGACAGAGAAAGAGAGCCGAGGATTCCTTTGATCGAATAGATAGGCTGATGGCTCCACTTCGGAGGTTGCTGGGAATGGGTTGCCCGAGCTTTCCGATTTCATTTTTTAATTCCGTTCCGCCCTATCACGTAAGGCTTGGCGCACTACGGCTTTGAAGCCGACTAAGTCTCATTACGTGTAGTCAGGGTGGGCGGATTCTGAATCAAAAATTGAACCTCGTCAGCATTCAGCTGATGTATAATGGACAACTCACCCCCATCTTGATGTCGCATAAGGATGTTTACGCCGTCATAGTGCCCTTTTCTTGGATTATATAGCTCTTATCCATATTTGATTTTCGTCTCATTCATAGCTACCATGAAGAAAGCCCTGGTGCCTTCGCTATGCTATAGTGAACAACTTCGCGTAGCTTCGGGCGAAGACTTAACGTTAGATAGGTCCATAAGGCGATCAGTTAGGTATTCCGGTTGTCCTGCAGCATGGAGAAGAGTTTTTTTACCCTATTTATTCGTGACTGCGCTTTATATGATTGCCATTGTCACTCCAGCTATACGAAGATATTCTAAGTGATTTGGCGTTCGATGTATCTCTCTATTCCCCATGAGGGCTTGAATCTCCTGCCAGGTAAGACTGCTTCTTAAACCTCTTCACTATTCGATTCGGGCGGGCGCCCCCAGCCCGGAACCTCATCGTGAGTTGGCAATAATTCCAAGCAAGAAGAATCGTATCTTGGGATAATCATAGGGGCCTATCTGTATTTCAATCTAAGGTCTAATTCTTTCGTTGCCCACCTTCCAAAGCAGATGATTCAACGAGAAGTTCACTCATTTTGGCTCTTCCCTCCACTGGAGAGCTTGAAAGAGATAGCTTTGGATTAGCTGGACTAGAGCTTTCAATCGATTGATTGGATTCCACAGATGGGGACCGGGATAGAGATTCGTTTAGGTTGACTGCCTAGGTTCTTATGAAAGAGATGGCTCTGCCTTGGGAGCTCCGAGCCTCGCTGGAGTTGGGCCACTTGGGGTGCATTCACCAGAGGGTCGGGAGTTCATTTGAAGTTGGAACGGATGGGGGAATCAAAAGACAGAGAAGAGGTAGGGTCGGGTAAAGCAAGAAAGGAAGGGTAGACCGGGTAAATAGTAGGGTGCTCTTCCCTCAGGTTGGAGTCTATTATATAAGGTAAGGCGAACCCGAAATCCGACCTGGCTGACTTGATTGTTTGTTGAGATTGCCTATTTCCTTGTGTTCGAATCTTCGGCTTATAGGGAACCCGGCAGGAGGAAAGTCTTGGTTTCAGGCTAAGACATACGATCGATCAGGTGAAAACAACTTCGTTGAAAGGTTCTTTTCTTTAATTTAATAAAGTCAAAGTCAAAGTGAAGTGGTCCCTCATCTCGCTCTTGGGGAAGCGGGCTCCGTACCTTCCGGCAAAGCGGCTCTTCTCCGGAACCTTTCAGGGCATTCTATCAGTTTCAAAAGGACCAGTGCTGGCATCAGCCTTAGCCCGACCTGCTCGTCTTCCTTCGTCCTATGGGCGAGCGGTCTCACTCCTCGTAGCGTAGAAATAGAAAGAGGATAGTCGTCCCTGAGCCCTTCCACTCTGGCCTTAGAATGCTTTCACCACTCAAGGGAGCTAGTCTCTCTCTGGTTCCAATATCTTATAAAAGAAAGGAAGTGGCTTAGTCGAGCTTGGCTTCTCCTTCTTCTTTTCGAATACCTAAGGGATTAAGTCAGTTCAGTTACTTCTCTGCCTTCCCCAATCAGTACCTTGCTTCTAGACCTCAAAAGAGCTTATTCGATCACAGTTGATTCCGTGCCTGAATGTGCAGTCTGTCCCTCAATCCGATTAGGGGCATGCCCTTTCTCCTAGTGCCTTACTTACTCTTTAAAGCAGACATCTGTTCATTCAATCGGAATTGATATTTTTAGAGGTATACTCAATTTAGCGATATCCCACTTCTCTTCCTGAAAGTGCCATACCGGATACGCATTCAGTTACCTTTCTAAGAGCTACTTGAATTTGTCTTCTATCGTAAAATGTTAGTAAAAAACGGGTCCATAAGAAGATTCGGATCCTATCTTGGCTAGTCTTCTTTAGTAGTGTTAGCTATGACACGTTGTAGGTAGTCAGAAGATAGGGGGAAAGTCAGTCTAGTAAAGATGTGAACGAAAGCAACCCTCCCCACCAACCTATAATCGGTGCAGAGATAGCTAGGACTCGAGCAAGTAGTCAAAGTTTGGTAAGACTGCATCCCTTGTCTATCTAATAGTCTTCACTTCAGCAAGAGTACAAGTTATGCACCGCTTCAGTGGCTAGCCATCGTCTATCATTGATGTGTCAGAGTTAGGATCTCATCCACGCATCCTTAGTTCAGGTATAAGGAAGAAGAACGATAGTGAAAATGCGCGGGACCTCCAGTAAGCAATTAAAGCACCGCTACGCAAGATGCGATAAAGATGTCAAAAGCGTCTGTTCGGGTAGCAGAGATGCCTACCTGGCTAGCCTAGCGGACATCCTTTCTCTAAGTTTTTAAGCTGCTAAGGCCACTCATAGCGCCGTAAGCAGACATTGGTGATTCTAACAAACAGGCCTGCCGGGAATGGCTCCTATGCCTTGCTTGCCAGCAGAAATCCCCTTCTTGATCCTACTTATCAGAATCGGAAGAAAGAGATCTTGCTTGGCTTGCTCTGCCCTTCGTGCTAAAGCTTTCTTTCTGTCTGGTGCGCTAGAAGCATCAGTCTATGGGGCGCGTTGAGCTTTCTTCCTGCCCACCGCCTATAGATCTCTTCCGATTCTTGGTACTGCCCATGAACTTAATTCTCCTTTGGAAAAGGCTCGGTTTAGGCTCTAGAAAGCGGATTTTGCTAGCGAGAACTGGGCAAAGCGTCAAAGGATGTGTCGAGAGTGAGCCCACTATAGATACCTCAACCCCAGAGGGAGACCCCAAACGAAGTCAGTAAACGAGACCAACCCACGGGATGTGCTCCGAGTGGATCGATCTTTCTTGAGTAATGCTGAGGTAGGTTCGACGTACCCAAGGCTCAAAAACAGGCTGAAAGTCGATCGTCTCTCTTTAGTGAAAAAATAGACGCATTAGCATACCGACCTACTTCAGCTAAAAAAGCTAATTCCCTACGTACAGGCAAGCTGACTTAACGGGTCATAGATATGCATGTTAGCGTAACAAGAGTAGGAATGGTGACACATCTCGTTTTGACGGTCCGATGAGAATCTCAAATCCTCCAGTTATTCCGTATAGCGAAGACTGTCTCATGGTCACAATCATAGATAAAAAATGGCTTCTTTAGGTGCCAACCGAGGCTATACACCAAAGGCTGGGCTCGCTGACCCTGACGGAACTAATCTAAGGAAGATCTGGTTTATGGAAGTGGATTCGCACTTGTGACTGAGAATGAGTTCTGCCCTCTTAAAACGAATATTTTGAGTCAAAGCAATGCCCAATTCGTTAGTCAAGGGCTAGTCTTAGCTAGCTTATTCTCCTTGTTCAGTATGAGATCTCCTACTGATTTGCGCTAGGAGTTATGTTATTGTCGTTTAGTTTAGCTTTCAAGCTTTGCTTTTGGTTTCATTTAGCTGTAGCTGATTTGGATTGAAAGCCTGTAGCAGCTTGGAGCACACTCGATTGAACTCACACAGGGAGCATTCTTACCCAACGGCGTTACAGGACGTCGACATTGGCCAATGAGGAGATTAGGCTGCAGTTGAAAGAGCTGCTCGAAAAGGGTCATGGTTGGCCCTGTACATCCTCTTGTGCCTCGCCCCTAAAAGGGTCTTGATGCCGAAGAAGGCTCTAATTAATCCACTTCGTTGGAATAACGGTTTGGTATAATCGCCAGGATTTCAATAAAGATGAAACTAGTCGAGTAAATAGGTTGAATGCCTGAAAAAAAGCCCTTTTGTAGAAGCAAGAGGCCATATACAATAAAAAAGAAAGGGTAGACATTTCACAAATAAGGTCATAGAAATCGAATACATCGGAATCAGCGCAAGGAAATAAGCTCTGATTCTTATTCGTTTGCAAAAATAGGACTAAAAAGAATCATGATTCGGTAAATAGGCCACTGATCGGCATCCAAGCTTACTAATAGGGGTGAGGGCCGGCAAGCGCGTGCCAACCCATTCGAGGGTAGCTAAGCACAAGGAAATAAGCAAAGACAGCTTATGGTCGTGTGCTGGCAAAAAGAGTCTCATCAAAGCTTCCAGTGTCGAGTTGTCACAAATAGGTTTCATAGCTAGACAGCCAAGATAGAAGTCCTTTTCCTCGCTCAGAGCTTATTTCCTTGCTTGGAAAAGGCATTTTTTAAATAAGGCTCACATAGATATTTCCCCACGCACTTCACCAGAAGATCAAGGCCATGTCGAAACGGAATTCTAAAAAGTTGATTGGCAACTATTGCACATGTCTTTAATTGTCTTTAATCCCACCGAGTCTGTAATTGAGCTAATTGTCCCTTGAGCATTAGTGGCTCACCAGAAAGAAAGGAAAAGAACATTACAAGCAAAGAAAACTAAAAAGAAAAGTAATTCCCCCCTTCTACGAGGCGAAATCTTCTTGAGCCTTCTCGAGGTCAGCTCGTCGAGACGCCTGAACATCCCTAGCAGCGTTAGCCTCGGTACCAAGGTTGATCTGTTCAGCCCGGGCAGCGTGAAGTTCATCAATCGCCACTTGACTATAGCCCTGTTCACCTCCAAGATAGCCTGGGGCGATGAAACCCTCTGACTAGCTTCCGCCAAGAGTAGGATCTGCTTGAACAGTTGCTGCTTGCTCTCCTTTACCTTACTCTCTTGAGACTCGATCACGGTGAAGAGTCGGTCTCTTGAGGCTTCTACTTCTAGATCAGCAATGCGAGCCGCCACCGTTTGAGACCGTGCTTCGAGATCGGCCAGGGTATGATCAGTCTCTAGCATCTTTGTAAGTAAGGAAACCCGGCGAGCAGTCTCCAACAAGTTCTCGACCCCGAGCGTAGCGACCCAAAGAAACGGCACTGGGAGAATAATCCACTCCCAAACGGTCCACGGCGGCTAAAGCGGCGCTACTATCGGTGAACATCTGTGGATACTCGGATACATCTCTACTCTTGAGCTGAGCAATTTGATCAAAGATTGTTGGAGAGCGAGGGCGGCGGTACCAAAGATGTCCCCGAATTCACTCACGGCCGCTACCGATGGAGGAGGAATGCTGGCAGTAGCTGAACTCTGGGAGAGACTGAAAGAGGTCGCGGAAGGGACTGTCGAGATGGTGTAACAAGTGGTGGTGACCACCACAACAGAAGAATTACTAGCAGAACCTGTTCAGGCGAAGCAAGGCAAATCAGCAAGTAAAACAAAACAAACAAAAGTCTAATAAGAACCGAAGCAAAGTACAAGAAGTCTTACTGGCAGGAAGCACCGGCAATGATGTGCTCAAGGGAGGAACTATGTTGCTCGGAGCTGGGGGGGGAACCTGTGCCCTTCCCCACCATCTTCTGCTTATTCCGGCCAACAAAACGATGAAAGCTATGAACGCCAATGACTTTGATTTCAACCCTTGCCCGGGAACAAATGCTTCAAGGATGTACTTCCTTGGTCCCGCCGTTACCAGTAGCAGGAGATTACCTAACTACAGGACCCGAGTCATCCATCTTCTTCCCAGTGGCTAGGCACCTGCCCAGCAATGCCTTGTGCGTTCCCCATCCATTAGCAGTTAACTGGGAAATCTAAGCGCAAGTCAAGCCCAATAGTATTACTTTAATGCAGTCCATCTATTTCCAACTATCGATCTCACTCCTCCAATCCGAAAAAAACTTTCATCTGGTGCTGGCTAATCATCTCAATCTCTTGGGTCCGTGACAAGCACCGGTTTTGGTACTGAATCAGCGACTTCCCATCCCGCCTTCCAAGCGAGCGAATGAGCGAGTGAAATACAGCTTGTTACGTAAACTATATCCGGCTTGCAAATAGACTCTTTTCGATTCAATCTATCTCTTATGTAAGACTTAATGAAGGATTCCTCAGTCGGAGGAGAGAGACTGACTAAGTCGATTCTAAGAAGCAAGAAGGCTATTCGACCGACAAAACGTAGGAATTAGTGCATGCTGAAAGGAGACTGGATATAAATAATAGGAATGGCGAACTGGAGTGAGGAGTTCATGATCAAGTGAAAATCGAACGGGCCGTTTGTTAGAAGTCTCAGGCTAAGTCCGAAAGTGGGGCGAGATAGCTCAAGTAGAACAACGAATAGAGAGTACGGTTTAGTCAAGCTCATGAACTATTTAATCCGATTCACAATCCATTCCAATCTAAGTTTGTGGGCTAGTGAGCCAGTTTAGGTTCGAAGACAGGTAACTCAATCTCCGTAGTGGAATAGGGGGTTGCTTGCATACTTTGTTCAGACAGCACAGAATCAGAAGGGCACTGAATCAGAATCTAAGTCTTTATCCTCCCCTGCCAATCAGATCAAAAACAAGCCCAAAACACGGGGGTTGGGGATTTTTATCACATTGAGATGCTGCCTTAGGAAGAGAAATCCGAAAAAAAGCCAAAAATCCCGGTAAAACGGCTTGTTTCTGCGGAGGTAGTATATGCTTGCTTCACGCCTGAGGAGTGAGGAAGGTTACCTCGGGTGAGGTGACCACCCGAACGGATGAATAGCTAATCTTAATGGAACTGGAAGAGCGACTTAAGCTCTCTTCCGTTTGATCGCTTACCTGGCGTTAAATTCTTATATGAAACGGCCGGTTCTTGCTTTCTCACAGAAAGTCACTTGAAGAACTTCTCACAGAAAGTCGCTTTTAGGTACTTTAGAACTATCTTCTCGAACAGCAGATTTAATGCCATCCTCTTTCTTCTACTAGTGATTAATGTGCGAAAACAGCCTCTTCTGGGCATGTCCCTGAGACTAGTGCAATCCGGGCATTTCGGGATAAAACCGTTAGCAAGAAATCCCTCTCGCCAAGAAGACTAAATGATAAAGAACCTTCCTTGCCTTACTATGATTCCCATCTCGAAATCAAACCTGTTAAAATAAATCTCCCTCACAGGAAAAAGGCACAAACAGCCTATTTGTACTAACAGGACCAGGACAGCTCCTTCTGTGCTTAAGCTTGCTCTAGCTTCCCTCACTTCTTGTTATGCGTCCTATTCTCTTAGTCTACTATGCATGGCATGCCTGCTCGTAGCGCCCAGATCTTGATCTTCCTATTTATGTGCAATTGACTGCGTCAGGAAAGGGAATCGGTGGGGTTTGCTTTGTTTATCCCGCTAAACAGCTGTTATTCCGACAACAACAGCCGTTATCCCGCCGACTCCTGCCCTTAGTCCCGGCCAAGCTCAAAGACTTCGAGCTCTAAGCACAAGAATCAATCGGAATGTGATAACTCCAAGAAAAGACTATGAGGCAAACAGACGCCCTTTAAACCCACGTGACGATGATGAATAGCTTCCTCTATTGAAGAAAAAGGTGCGTTTAGAGCTCGTTTAGAGGGCGTTTAGCCGAACCTTGTACGAGTGATAGTACCTTGCTTAAAGAGTAATGATAGTAATGTGAGAATTGGAGAATCTTCTTTGCTTGGGTACCCTACCATCATGTCAGGCTTGAATGAGAGAGGAAGTTTGACACGAACTTCTTTTCTCCAAAGAAAGATGGGGCAAGATGGATATGCCTCTAACTTATCAGAAAGGACCTTTTCGTGATGCTCGCTGGGAGACGGCCAGTCTGACCATAGTCTTTCAGTAGCGGAGTTGCAAAGAAAGCAAGGCTGAATTCGCCTACCGGAAGTGAACGCTAGGCGATCATATTGGTAGGTTGGGAGTTGTCTAGTATATATTGGATATTAAGACTGACCGCGATGAACTGAGGAGGTCTTGCTTTCGGCGCCTTTGCTTACCGGCTTGAGCCGGCTCAGAACAGGGGCCTTTGGGCATGGAGAAACTTCGTTGACCTCTGAAACAGCTGATATGGATCCGGCTTCTTCTGATGATGAGCCAGGAGCAAGCTCTTCGATTGAGTATGTGTCAAACTCTTCTTTTTAGTATGATTTGTTGCTGCAGAGAGAGGCGATCGGGCCTATGAATTTGATCAGTTGAGACCAATGTACTATAGATCACATTTGCTTGTCGGCTTTTGTCAATTCTTTGAAAGAGAGATTCCGCTTAGTATGTAGTAAAGTGTGAAGCGACATGCTTTTCCGGTCCCGATTCAGTGAGCGTCTCAAATTCCCCAATGACACTCTTATCTTACTTAATTAAGTAGAACTGACATTCCTTGAGCGGGTGAGGGAAAAAGCCTTCTCAAACCGATCGACCATCCCGCAAGACAATTCGTTCTGAAAGGTTCATCGGTCATGACCTATACCCATTACCAACCAGATTTTTATTTAATAGAAAGAAAGATCAAAAGGCTCGCACGCTCACCTTCCAGCACGCCTTCCTGTCGCTCGCCGTAGAAAGCGGCTAATGTATCAACTAGCAACTATCCCCTCGTCATTTAAGGGAAAAAAAAGGCCGTTGCAACACTCTTTCGAAAGGTTCATCAGTGATGACCTCCACCCAGATGAAATAGCATAAAAGATCAAGTCGAAGCAAGCGAAGAAAGAGTAGCATAGTTGGAGGAGCCAGAATCTATGGAGAAGAAAAGATAAAGGTATAGTAGCGTTAATCGCTCACTCCGCTCCTATTTCCAAGGCTGTCGACCTCACATAGCTCTCACTGCCGATCGCCGACACCCAACCAGAAAGATCTCCTTTTTCTTGATTGTGACAGGTTGGATGAGAAAGCGGACTTCGCTTTCAAAACCTGATCTGTGTGGAGCGGGAAAGAGGAGATCGGAGTCAAAGGTAAGGGGCACCAAAGCGAAAGACCTCTTTCAAGGCAAGGAAAAGAGGAATTCGGATAAAGAGGTTTTAAGGAAGCGCTCCAGGACGAATGAGTTCTTGAGTGAGCAAGCTTTCTCCTCTTTTGCCCGCACCAAGGTACCAACAAAAGCGAAGCGTAGCGACCAAATCGAAGAAGAGAAGTAGAAGGCTCTGCTTAGAGAGACTGGAGATCGTAGTCTCTGAGCTTTTAAGTTCGAATCAAAGGGAAAGTGATTTTGTTTTTCCAGGGATGAAGTCTGGTTTGATAGAACCAGGTGCTGCCGATTTACTGGACTAACGGCTGCTTGAGTGCCTAAACGACGATTATGCTACTGGCGAAGCCATTGTCTTTTGCTTTTGCCACGTCTGGCTCGGAAAGAAGACCTCTGTAGAAAAGAGAAAATGCGGCTTCTTGATATCGCTCCGAGCATGATGGCACCTGTGCAAAAACGTCCACCCATCTCGAGCAAGTTACTTTCTTTCCTCTGTACCTGAACATGAACAAGCACAAAAGGAAAGAGTCACACACACCTGGTTATATTGTTCGCTTGGCTTTAGCTCGTCTTTCCTCTCCTCTGGTCTCGAAACCGGGTCTGGTCTCTATGTCTGTACTCTCATCTCTTTCAGATCCTCTATCGAGACGACAGCCACAGGAACACAAGCAAGACTGAAAAAGGAATGAATAAAAGGGCTGTGGACGAGTTCATTAGACAACAGAAGGTGCTGCGGGATAAGGATAATAAGTGCTGGATACAAGTACCAGTAACAGTACTTAAGCCATTCCCTCACCCACGATCGAAGACATGTCCATTCCAACAGGTCTTTGACCTGCGGATGTATAAACAGTTCCTCAGGGATAAGCCGAATATCTTTAGGAACCATTTCTTTCCGAAGAAAGTCAATGATTACTCCCTTAGATACGGATTCAGAGGGCGACCTCTCCCAAGCCACAGCTCAAAGCCGTTAGGCCCCAAGAGAGTCTTGGTCTGCATAGCCAGGACGGACCCTTTCTAAATGTCGATTTCTCTTGTGATCCAGACTAGCCAGTTGCCTAAACCCCGCACCGCTTACACGGCATAAGGTGCTAAACCGAGCACAAGGATACTTGTGACAGATAGACATCAACCCGTGATAGAAGATTTATTTTTCAATAGCGATCGAATTGATACAGGACTTAAGTCCTAACCCTTTCACTCGAAACCGTTTTGCAAACTAAGCAGCCCCGGTGTCGGATATCGGAGATTTCCTTTCTTACTGAACAAGAGCAGAAAAGACAGAATGAAGCATGATATAGACCACGGGAAGAATTTTTGTGTTATCAACCAAGGATGTCGTGGGCCAGCCCTGCTGGCAACAAGCAATGCCCGCAATTCATTAGTTGGAACTTTAAGCCTTAGATAAAAATGGCACTTAGGATCTAGTTCCGCTTCCCGCAAGCCTGCGTAGAAAACGGAAGTGCGCTCAGGTAAGGATTGACTTCGATGGGTGGCATAGCGAAATTCCTCACCGAGATGACACTGGACAACCTCTTGACCGGATCGTCCCAGCGGAGCGATGAAAAGCGTCTTTGGAGCTAATTCCTTTGAAGTAGAGTGGAAAAAATTAATAGAGGCAATCTATTTATTCAATATGAATATGAAAGGGATCCCAATAGCAATAGGAAAAGCAGAGAGGAAAGAGGAAAAAACCATTTTTTTATTCAAGTCAGGCTGCTTTCAGGCGTGTGCTCGGGTCTTCTTTTTTCATTAATCCTATTCTAGAGCCTAGATCGAAATCCATTCTGTCAATGACTTGATTTGGCGACTACTAGCAATCAATCGCCTCTCCAATTGATTTGAGAAGTAGAGACATTGGTAAGAGAATGAGTATTCGTACATCTCCTCAGAGGCAGCGTTCGGCGGCTTCTTTGTCTTAATCTAAGCCTCGGATCTTGACCAACCATTCTTAAAGTCAAGCTTGACTTTAGTGAGACTGATAGGTGATCCCCTTTAGGGACTACTTATCTTGTCTTAAATGGCTCTTTCACATAGTGATGCAAGGGTATTAAACCATTGCTTATTCCTAATTAACTACGTATCCACCCCCGCCTACCAGCTCGGTTCAGCTCTGGGGAGGTCAGGGAAGAACTCATGTTTGCGCTTTTGATTTGCGCTTTTGAGATTCCTTCTGTCCCTTTCCTTTACCTCCGATCTCCCCCGTCGCAGTTAGTATGGCTTGGCTCTCCACATAGTAGTTCTAATGGCCTTTGTGAGTAAGGGCATCACATCGTCTCTTCTAAAGGATACCCATTCTTAACTATTCCATCCTATGGTCTGGTTGGAATAGCGGTACCACTAAAGAAGTCTGTTTCGCTAGCCCCGATGACTTTGCGATAACTAGCTTGGGGAAACCCCTCCCTTTACGAGAGGGGACTAGAAAATGCCTGGACCCATTAGCATATGGAGTACAGTATACTAGTGACCGTGAGTTAGCCTATGCCGAGGTGCAAAAGAAAGCATTCATAAAGCCTCTGAAACCGTTTCCAAGACATCCCATCCATGAATATGCTATGCTGCTTACTCTTCCGCTTAACGCACAAAAGATGGGAACTGTTGGGTACTCTAACACCATCTGGCTGCCTCTGATCTTTTCGTTGAAGAAGCCTTTTCCACTACGGCGACGGTCGATGATCTTTCTTCCATGCATTCCGATTTACTGGACTAAGCTACCTTTCTTTGTAAGATACGCTCATTCAAGCACTTCTATCAGTTCAGGAAGTAGTCCCCTTATTTTCATAAGTGGTATTTGCCCTTCCTGGAGAAAAAAAGCGAGACTTCTTTTTTCAATCAATTTGCCTTATCTTAAGTTTCACATCCCGACTGATTATTGTAGTTGCGAGGGGTGGGGTGTGTGAGGGCTGCGGATACAATTTCATTAAAGAACTACAATAATAGCTCTAATAGTTATATAATAATTACGAATGGGCATGCGAATAAGAAGAAAGGGATCGGTCTATGAACCCGCAGTGGGATGTTCCCAATCCAAGAAGGCGGACTCCTGGGGCAAAGCCTAGGCTAGGCCAAAGGTGCCTAGCTCAATCAGTCAAATGGGGGCACGAGCTCAACTGCTTTTATTAATCTCCCAATGCCGCTACCGCTAAAGAAGCCCAACCCCCACGGAAGAGAGGCGGATTGAGCGAACGGAGAGAACTATACCAAGAGAGCGCGGGGCAGACATGGGCGTGGCCCAGTGCCAGTGGTTCCTCCTTCTTAAGCTCGGCTTGCCGGCTTGTTCCTTTGGCCCATTCTTTGATGCCAGGATGTTGGTCAGTAGGCAGAACGGCGTACTAAAATGATCCTTCCCTCCCCTGTCAGCTGCTCATTCCATATTGTTTAGGGGAAAGACCCTCAATTTGGCAAGGAATCTGATCTTTCGCTTAAGAATCATATGTAAAAAGCCTATGCCTTCTGAGCGGGAGTAGATAGAGGTATAATTGGATCCGCAAGCCGAAGACCTAAATCCAGCGTGCAAAAAGGAAGGAATTCTCTCTCCTTTCCATAGGAGAGAGGCGGATTGGAATTAAGAGGGCTTAGAACTATATCAGGAAAGCGCGGAACAGGAGTGGGAATGAGAATGGGATATGAATGGTGACCCGTTGACCAAGTCGATGGCTTTGTTAAAAGGGGTGCGAAGAAGGCCAGCCTGGATAACTTCAGTCTGCTGGTACGTAGGGGAGTCCGGTAAAGGGCTAAGGAGCAAGGGGCACTCTCATTCTAACCTTTGCATGGCGCCACCATAAAGCGAGACCTGAGAAGGAGGCTGTAGGAGAGAGTCCAGCATAACTTAAATCATCTAAGCTGACAAGGACCCTGAAAAGGAGGATGCTGAGGAAGAAGGCTTCAGTGAAGAGGAAAATACAGACTGAAGCAGAGAAGGCGCCTAAATTTGGTATTGCGGAGGTCTGATGGTGAAGTACCCAGCAGAAGGTAAGGCTGGTAAAGACCACAAGAAGCTGGAGAAGGGACAGACCTCGTCAACGGAGTTTTCTTATGAGCTTTCTTTCAGAAGGCTTGGCTCCGGAAGATGACCTGATGGAGGAAGACTTGAAGGTTGGTGAGTCAAGCAGTCAGACCCAGGTTAAAGAAAATGAGCCAAAGTTTCAAGTTCAGTTAGGTAACTTACCTGTTAAGGTGGATTGCAAGATGATCCTGACTTTGCCAAGAGAGTTCATGGCTAAAACCAATCAGAATGATCTTTGGACGAACCTACCTCTTTTTCTTCTAAAGCAAGGACCAGTATAGGAGGTCAAACCATGGTCCTATAGAATGAAATTTCCCATTTGCGGATAAATACCTTTTTCTTTCTCAAAACCCGTTACAAAACTATATATGCCAAGCGGGCTTACAGGAAGAAAAGCCTTCCAATGAGGGCTGAACCAGTCAATCAACCAGTACGTACGGATTTCTTTGCGAGTGGGGATTTCTTGGTAGAAGCCTAACGCTTGGCTTAAGGGAAAGACCAACGGAGGGATCTTCTCGGAAAGAGACCTGGCCTAGCTTGTTCATTAAGTAAGGGCATAGGTAAGCCCCCACTAGACAGATAGGTGTGAAGTAGTTGAATAGGAAAGGAATGGAATTCCGTGGAGAGTGATGCGCAGGTGTGAGGGCTAAGATGAACGGACCTATAGTAAGGGTTTCGCACTGTAGGCTATATGCCATCCAGCATAGGCGGGTAGAGTTCATCCCACCGTGTAAGCAAATCAAATCCGGTAATCGCCTTTATATATAGGGGTCGGGAATTGATTCCCCAATAGAGGATTGTTCCCAATGCCCTAAGCACTCATCGCCCGGTCTACCACGCTAAAGTGTCCCAATGACACATCGGCCTCTACCGTATCGCATTCTCGCACATGCATAGGTGATAGTGAGTGAGATCCTGGGCCAAACACCATCCTTTTCAGCCCTTTCCTTTGTCTCACAATGACCTCTTGGCAACGTAAGCCATCAGGCGTCTGCACGACGGATCACAGCCAACTTCCCCAATCTGCGTCCTTCAAGCAGCCATCGAAGCCCAAAGCCTATGGGTCGTTCAAGAGCATGCCGACTCGTTTTCCGAACGATCGCTGCTCACTTGCAAAGAGACTGCAACTGTCAACTACACTTGGAGCAATCCTTTGCACATTGTAAGGCCATCAACAACCCGATAGCTAAATCGAAATGAGCTCTTCTTTCACTCGTGACGGTAGCACACCCCTCTTACTTCAGCGTAACCGGCCTACGATTGCAGTTCCAACAGCATTTCTAACAGTTGCACTCTCGCCCACCTATCACCATAAGCTCAATCCGAACTTAGCCCTACAACTCGTGTTAAACCTTAGGCTTGTTGGATTAGCCAAAAATCTTCGACTAGAGCACATAAATAAGGGCAATGTTGCAACGTTAATGAACCGTTAGCTCTCTCAGCCTTCACAGGGCTTCTTTCTGGATTGAATAAATAGAATAAAAAGGAGGGAGGATCAGAACTAGAACTCTATGGCTTCTGGATCGGTCGCTAACGCTTCCTTCCTTCTGCCTGCACTGGTATCCCTTATTCAAGTAGTATCCCTGCAGTCGTATTCCCTCGCTTGGCAGCCTTACTACTAGCATGACAGAGCTTTCAGTCATCCATTGGAAGGGGCAAGATGGTTATCCATTGCGATTGGTCCACACCTTCGACCAGCGGCTTCTTGCGACCTGCCCAACTCCCCTTCTTGAAGGGGTAAGTACTAAAGTCATCAAGCCATAAGCCGAGGAAGGGGGCTTTCACCCGGAGCAAACCGTACCTCTTCCTTGTGCCTGCCCTTTGCTGCTTACTACGATGACTCCCTATTAATGAAACGGAATGAGTTCTACCTTGACTTAAAGAGAGAGAACGCCTTGCCTACCCTAGCTCCCACTGCCTCTTGCTTGACTTACCTCAGCAAAGAAAACGGGAATGAGCTGCCTCTTGCTTGACGTAAGCACACAAACAAGTCGCTAGTCTTTTATATAAAGTCAGGCTTTCAATGACTGACTTTGGGAGAAGTACAACTAGAGACTAAGACTCTGGAGGGGAGAGAGGGATCCCTAGTCGGGGAGCCCGAGCGATCAGTCATCATGTCTATTGTATATAACGCCAACCTTACATACGCTAAGAGTAAAGTACGCGTATATAGCATAGCTACGCTAACTAATAGAATAGTTAAAGCAAGCAGGGAAGCATAGCTTAGTGGATAAAGTATTTATCTTATTAAGATACGAGTGATTGATCACCGAGGAGAGTCCTTTGGATGCGGCATACAAACAAGGAACTCGGATCAACAGAACAGGTCCATCATTCCCCTCCACTCGCCGGTGTATTCACCAACGTCGTCACCAAGAGCCTCCCTTGCATCATCACCTCGATGCCGCTCTTCAATACAAAGCTATTCGACCAGCTGCCCCCACCTGATTCTCATTTTCAGATTCATCCTAGAATAAGTAATAAGATGGTACGAAAGGGATTGATTGGGATTCATCGACATCTGAGATTCATTTGGAAACCAATGGCTGATCTTCCTCAATAGGAACTGAACGCTGGCATGAGGAAAGCTTTGCTACTTCTCAGTGCATGAGGAATGAAAAGCGGAAAGAGCTTATTCCTTAAATGGAGTTAGTTCTTTGGACTCTATCCCAAGAGCTTATGAGTGCACAAGAGCTGATATGCCAACAGCTGATTCAATAGCTGTGGATTCAATTCCTTCATTCAAACCATATGGAGCTAGAAAGACTAGGCCTCACTAGAGGGAAATAGGAAAAGCCAGCCGGCAGGCAAGCTAGAAGGAAGTTCGCATCTCGTTATCATAACGGCATCTATTTCTTTCGCTCTCTCCGCCTAGTGTTCCGCTATTGCTGTGCGGCGCGGTGCCCCGTCAGAAGCATTGGAAGAAAGCCTTGGTCGATCGATGCGCACAGAAGGAGAGCTTGCTTGTCCATCCAGAAAACGCGTATGTTAAGTCGGTCAATCGATCATTCAGACAGCCGGACCGACCGTATTAGCAAGCGTGACGTGCCGGACTGACCCATAACTTGTTTCTTTCCCGGCAACAGAACATGCACAAACAATACCTGTGGTTTCAGTATCACCACCGATGGGTTGAAAGTGAAATTCACCAAAATCAAAGAACTAACTCCATTTAAGGCGATGTCGGTTGAAGAATCTGTTGATCTACCGGCATCGAAGGAGGAGGCGAAGTCGGGAACAGGAGGTTTTTTCACTTTTGGATGGACAGGAAAGACGGGAGCAAGGCTAGGACCAGAGCCCATGGATTGGGTTTACGGGGTTAAGCATCCCCCACCGGCGGCTTTCCCTGTTACAGGATTACCTATTTATGCTGGCCATCACCTTGTGGTCTATCCTAATCACGAGCATCTGAATCGCTCAAGAATCCAAATCTGGCTCTCTACCACCCTAAACTCAGACTCTTAAGCTTGTTCACGAACTGGATCACGAACAGACTCTTTATCTCGATCTATAATAATACCATAGCCCGGCGCAGGTACAAAGCCTGATGCAGGTGCAAAGCCTACTCCTGGTGCTACTAAGAAGGTTAAAGACCTGGTGCAAATACTTCTGCATCTCGAACTGCTTCTCTAGCGGCTGGTGGTGTTGCTACATCAAAAGCTCCATCAACGGCATAATCAACAGGCTCTTACCTGCGCGGAGAGCCGGTCAGTATCAACAGAAAGGGCTGCTTGGTCTAGATCTGGGAATGAAACTGGCGATCTCGATCAACTGGATCTTAAATTGCACCCGTAACTAAGACTGGTAGTAGCACTTCTTCTGTATGATGTTCTTATCTTTATAACAATACCCGTAGCTGCAGGCCACATCCTCTAGGAAGCAAACGAGTGGTGGAAATAGAGCCACGGTGTGCCCTATCGGGGGTCTTCTCTCGGGCAAACTTACCTGCCCACCCGTTTAGGGCCGGGACAAGACACAAGACAAGACAGAACCAGGGAGTCGCTTTGGCACCCTTGAGTTGTGGTGCCTTCGTCGTAGCAGTGCCTTTCATCATAGTGGTGGAATGAAAGTCCTGTATAGTGGTGGAATACCTGTGTCTGAGGAAAAGAAAAGATCGCTTTTAAGATTTCGCCGTTGCAGGAGAAAGGTAGCGGTACCTATTGCATATCCGATTCACCATTTCGTGGTGAGATCACTTCCGCAGAGCTTGATCTTTCCGAGGGTAGAGTGCTCCTGTCGGATAACTTGTCTAATTCCCCATTCTTGCCTGGATGGCCCTCACCTTCTCTAAGTCCATTCTGATGCGGCCACGCTCAATGATGTGGCCTAAGTTTTTTCTTTTTCCTGAGCAAAGGAAGACTTTTCCTTCTTCACATATAGCTGGTTCTCTCGCAGCTTCCCAAACACTAGTTTCAAATGCTCCATGTCTTCCTCCAACGTGGAGCTGTACACCACAATGTCATCGAGGTAGACCACAACGAACTTGTCGAGATAGTCATGGACTGATTCATCAAGAAAAGGTATGTTGGGCAGGGGCCATAGACAGAGGTTACAGTAGTGGCATAGCCAGCACCAGTAACAAGACCAGCCACCAGCATAACTATCAGTATCAGTAGCAGCATAGGAAGCAAGGGTAGATCCAGTCGAAAGACCAGTAGCATTAGTAGCTAAGACTGTCCCTTGTTTTAAATGAAGCATAACAAGTACTGTAGCATATTAAGTGCCTATAATAATACCTATAAGCAAAGGCAGAGCCCTCAGTGTTTAGTTGCGCATAGGCGGGGGTTGTATAACTTTGATTTTCAAGTTCTTGCTTATTCATACCCACATCCAGTAGTGTATCCAGTACCAGATCCTTTTGAAGTACCATACGCACCACCAATAGTATCAGCAGCATCTGTAGCTAAGATAGAAGTATACCTAGTATAAGATCCAGTAGTTCCAGCTTATCTACCAATAGCAAAGGTATCTATCGGTAAGACCGCAGGAAGATAGGCATAAGCAAAGCAACTAATAAGGTCCCTCATAAGGCGCAGCTATGCATCTTTATATAGTCCACTGGAACGAACTCACAAGTCAATGGGAGAATTTGATTATAGCAACTAGAACTCGACTCGAAGAGTTGAGATAGCTAACAGCTTTAAGAAAGATTGAGAAATTGGTACGCTGAGGTAACTCTACTTGCCGGTCGGAGCTAAAGAGAGCTACATGACGAGGAAGCCTCACTCAACTCTCCTTACAGTGGTCTACTCAGGTTGGCGAGTAGTTGTCTTCAGCCACTACCAGCTTAGATAGTCTAGCTTTCATTCCGCCCAGAGAGCCTTCCAAAGCTGTGATATACAGGAGTATGTTATACCCTTTGTTTGATCGGACTCATCAAGACCAGCGGTTAAGCCTTAATTAGATTCCGTCGAAAGCAAAGTACTCCTATTAAAGCAAGCCTCGTACCCCTTCTTCATCAGCCTTGAGAACGCTTGGTTGACATCTGGATGAAAGGTTCCCGCTTTCTCAAAAGAAAAAGATTTCATGAAGTGAAATCCGATCGATTAGGACCGGCTGGATCCAAGGGAGCGTCAGGGAAGCCTTCCTCTTCGAGGCTAGCCATCAATAAGAGAAGGAAGTAGGAAGCAAATGGCTGGCTATTCATTGGCCTCATTTTACGCCGGTTCACTTTAATACTAATTGATAGGGCCTCATTGGTAAGTGCTACAAGATCTCGTGCATTGGACCTCAAGATCGACTTTTTTCCTTGTTAGTAGCGCGCTAACGACTAAGAGTTTACTAGCACAGAATCATTTAGTTTCACCTATCCCGGCTAAGAGAATAGTAAAGATCACCGCAATGAACACATTTAGTGTTATGTAGTTAGAGGTTCGCTTTGACCTTGAAAAGTGAAGAAAATCAGTGGATTGGCGCACTAGAACTCGTTAGAACGGGCGCTGATAAAAAGCATTTCATTGACGATAGGTAGCCACTACTAAGCTCGAGCCCACAGAACTCAGAAAGAAACTTTGACTCACATCGCTTCTGCCCCTTGAACTCTTGTCTTCGATCTGAAGCTAGCCGGAGAGAGGCAGCCGTGGCTGATGAAAGAGAGTCAACTTAGCCCCTTCTGCTTCGCTTGAGCTTCTTCTTACTTTGGTCGAGTGAGCATCACTTCTTTGATTATCCCACCTTCGCTTTTGACTAGTTAATTGCGGCTCAAAGCTTTGCTGAAAGTGAAGTCCCGAGAACGAGAACTCGATTTTCACTTCGACGGAGCTTCCGAATTCAACGATCAGCTTCGTATTCAAATGTTAACATCGTTATCGGTTCTTCCAGGTAATTGCATTGCTATTAGAGACCACCTGTGCAGCAAACTAAAGTCTTGCCATAGAGAGAGAGCTCTGGACTAGGATGGTGCTTAAAACTAGGCTAGGAAATGAGAGGCGACTTATTTGTTTGCTATTCTAGGACATTCCCAGCTTGATTTATCCTGGAATCAACACTTTAGAAAGAACTCTGGGAGAAAACCTGCCAACCACTTCTCTTGTTTGCTTGAAGCTCTCTTTAACAGGCCTGAAGCTTATAAAGACAAATGGCCATAGAAAGCGATGAACTCATCAGCTTATAAAGACAAATGGCCTTGCACTTCCTTATTCACTCTTGAACTACAAGAATGCTAGACTGAAGACCGTCATGCTTTGCTTGATCTCCTGCGCCTACCAGGACAGGACGGATTAGCTTGACACATATCTTATTACTTGCTACCGGCTCTTCTGGGTTCTTCTTCTTTCTTCTTGCTGGAAGTGGGCAATCCGGGATGAAGGCATTAGCACGAGGAATAAGTAGTTCACTCACCCGTCTCCTAAAACAAAGATTAGATCCATTTTAAGAAACGAAAAAGGTATCTTATAGGCTAAGGTAGAATCAAGGGCATGGGACTTGATATTCCATAGTGCCGTCAGCTGCTATAGTGCTGTGCGCTGTTTGAGGTAGCTGAAAGCTGCCGATCGAGGTAGCTCTTTAGCTACCGATACCTATTAGAATAAGGGAGCCTTGGGATCCATAGGATGGATTACTGGCACCACTAACAGATGAATCAAGCTTCCCGGGTTAATGGATGCCTTAAAGGGAATAAAGGATTAGCCTTACTTATATATAGCGGCCGTGGCAGGAGATTCAATTCCATACTCCATGGCGGTAGGGGGAGGGGATCATCCTATCCCTTTAGCCAATCATCCTATTGGTCGAGTGCATAAATATCCTTTTACCCCGGCCGGTTGAATCTACTGCTCGGGACGTATCCCTCTCTTTCTTTCTTACTGACCTAGGGTAGCTGGAAGGGAAAGCGGACAGGTCTATCTTTCCAGACCCCTTTACTACGTTAAGGCGGGACCTATAACTAACCGAAGGGAAGGAAAGCTTGATAGTGACGATATTGATGATGACCTTTAGTGACTCCTTTCGTAAACTTCATTCCTTATCTAAACCTCGTTTTTACAACAGCACTCGCCGGTTCGTATTTTTAGGTGTAGTTCCGTCCCTCAGATTCTTACCCGCTTCCTTCTTCCACGTCGTCGAGTGGATCTGGCCCTTCTTAATGTCGTCGGAGGCCTATTAACAACATAACAACAACCAGCTCTCTAACCAACCAGCTCTTTCAGTTCTGTCTAAGCCCACCTTATCTATTGAACGCGTGAACAGCCACCTTCTTTTCTTAATGTACCAAAGGAACTGAACAACTTGGAGTACATCGCGGTAGGGGGCTCGAACCTACAATATCACCGTTATGAGCGGTACCTTTCAACCAATTAAACTAAAAGCCCCCCCTACCTTACCTATGTTTGGTACGGGATTCTACATGCAATTCACTTGCTTGGTCTTTTCCGGTGCTGTTCCGTTCGTTCCCTCTCTCCCTCATTTCCTACTGCTTTCTCTCGAAGGATTGCATTCAACAATGAACGCGGGTGAGACTCATATATTGTAAGGGGGCTTATTAGAAAGATAGATAAGGCAGATTTAGGAAGGATTGGATTCGTTTAGTTTATTAGGTAGTATGTTGTAGTCGTACCCGGAAAAAGGCAATACTGAGGAGAGGGAGAGGCGGTGGAAGGAAGAACAATAACGATAAGCATATCCCGGCCGGGATATTCGATTGACCGGGGAGTTGTTAAATCCGATCCGTGAAGAAGGATAAACCAACTTTATCCCAATGCAGAAAGGCGCTGTATGACCCTTGCACGCATCAGCAGTGCACGCATCGACAAATGATATATGGGACACCTGCCGTCTAACCGCGGCATATTATATAGGGGAGGCAGACTTTATTATGTCTAACCGAGAGAGAAAGAAACTAAAAGAAATAACCCTCCATTAGCGACTATTAATCTAAGGGCCTCGCCCCTAATTAGCCTTGCCCAAGCAGGAAGACAGACAAAGAAACCTACCTTCCTTATGCGATTAGAACAGAAGAAAGAAACAGAGACTGAAAACATACCAAATCCCCATCCGACCATCGACACTTGATGGCTAAACCCACTCGCTCTAAACTCGAACCGAATAAAACATGAGTGAGAAAGACCTATTTGAATAGATGCCCCTTTTACCCCCTTACCTACTTAATAAAGGCTGGTTGCACTCACCAGAGATTTTAGGATTCGCCCATGTTCGAAGTGAAAGACTCGCAACCATGAATGAATTCGATCGATCAGCCTACCCGGCTTCAAGGAGATGGGTCGGTTGTGGAGTCGGAAGGTAGGAATTGAACCTAGCTAGCCCGAAAGAATGTAGGCGAACAAGGACGGGTGGCGAGTGGGAGAAGAATTCTCGATCGAGAGCCCTCAAAGACTTCGCACTTTCAAGATGAGAGCTAGAGGCCAAAGACGAAAGGCTAGTAGCCTGGGAGATATCAAAGATTTACAGAAAGCAGAAGAAGCCGCAATTGCAAAGGATTTCTTGCTTCCATCAAAGAGGATTGGAATCATGGACTGGAATGGATTCACCTGGATTCCTTTTTTTTTAATAAAAAAGACCGGTGCGAACTAAGCTAATACCAACAACTTCAGCAATTCTTGCATCTCCGGCACCGATTAGGCACCTTAAAAAACTCGGGGGGGGCTTCCCCCTTCCTTCCAACCAAAAGGATGGGATTCGATTCAAACCTAACATAACATTCTTTTCCGTCCTGGCCTCCGTTCAGTAATAGTCAGAGATTCCGTCGAAGTTTTATCTGGCTGTAGCCGCTCCTTGCATAAGACGATTTCACCCATGGATTTTTCATCTCCTTCATGCACGGAAGGATTTTGACTTTTACAATGACTATTACTGAACGGAAGGAAGGCTACTATTACTTACCGAGGGATCGAGCCTTCTTCCTTCCTAGCTGAACTCGGCTTACTTACTGAACCCCACACAGACTCTTTAGCTCCTGCATCTTCACCTGCGAAGCGCTACGCTCCGCTTCACGAAAGACTAACTCCACGCTCATACTATACTCACGAAAGAACCAAGCAAGGGTGGTCGTAGATCAGATCGCGGGAAGGCGATGGTGGTCGTAGATCAGGGCAAAGAAAGATCCAATCTCGGGGATGAACGTCAACAAGCCGAGAGGGATTGATTCGAACTTACTAAAGAAAAATAATACATCGAATGTCCCAATGCTCTAGAAGATCGATTCGCCCTTGCCCAATCGAGTGAAGCCGACCAATGCAACTCAACTACTTATGATTACGCCACTACTTACTCGAGAAGCAAGCCTAGGCGAAAAAGCAGCAACAAACACAGGGTCAAAAGCGAAAGCTCATATGTATGAAAATCCATTTGGTTTGGAAAGGCGTCTAAGCGCATGCACGCGATAGATAGAAAAAACTTGCTACAGCTTGAAAAAGCCTTTGGAAAAGCTCGTTTACGCCCCTTTTTTGGCTCCTTTCCTTCAGACCTAGACCGATGAAAGGCCAGATTCCAGATGAACTAAGCGGGAATCGAAAGATTGAATTTCAAAGTAGGGAACCGGTGGAGATATTGAAAGAAGCGATGAAAGCGATTCACCGAAAAAGACAGCAAAGAGCTGACAGGCTTCCTTTCGTTCGGGTTGATGGCTATAGTACCAAAAAAGCCTTGCCTATTCTAACTAGTGGATTACAAGGAGAGACCCTGTTTCCAGTGATGGTTGCTAAACTAGAAGAGAGACGGTGTCGGGCTTAGTCCGATTGCTTCTGCTCCATGTTTCTTAGTAGATAAATCATATACGCCATCCCCGGCAAACGATGACACCACCTTGAGGTCGTGGGCTAGAACCATTACCAGCTCAGTATAGATTTATACGCTACGAATCTTTCTCGAATATCACTGTACTCTCTTTCTTGATTGCTCGTAAGCCTTGCGAGGGGTTGACGATAGCTTGATCAGCGGCCTAAACAACGGGTTTCCTTCTTTCCACTAGGAGTCAATGAGATTCGACAACTAATGGCTTTCTTCGTCTTTCAATTCATCAAGAGTCGTAGTAGCGCTTTGGGATTGAATTTGAGTACCGTCTCCTCGCTGAGTCCCGTCTGCGCTGTTCTAAGAAGACCTTTCTGCCTTTGGCTTTCTTCTATTCCGGATACACGCTTTCTGCCTCCTTGTTCACTATGGATTGAGCCCTCCTATGAGACGATATCTGGATCTGGCCCTTCCTTCCCGTATCAGCTTGTACTGCTTTATCTTTCGCAATGGACAGAGATTGGACTATTGAATGAGTTGCCGGAGCTATTGAATGAGTAGAGTGATTAGCGGGAATTGGAGATTGCTCGTTCGCTAAAGTCCTGTCTGCCTGCCCGTTGATTCAGTACGTTCCTATCCCCTTGGGAAGTTTGATCCATCTTCCTCACCTCTAATGGTTGGTATTGAGCAGCCAGGTGGGGGTTAGAATGGGATCTATCTCATTCCATCCTCAGCTCTTCGTCTAACAGCCAGATTGGATTAGCTACATGCCTAAGCTAGTCCATTACAGAACCACACGTAGCTACATCCAACTACAGGAACAAGAACTGCTACCTCATCTATTTTGACTTTTCTTTCTCTCCTCAGCTCTTTGCCAGCATCCATATTGGCTTACAGGAACAACCAGCTGGCTAGATCGAATTTCTTCTTATTTGTTCTAGCTTGAGCTAACCCTAAAGTAGCAAGTTGCCTCAGGGGAAAGTCCTTTCTCCCGGGAACCAACCGTAGTAACATAGAGCTACCTGAATCAAACTCTTCCTTATGCCACTACAAGCACAGGAAGTCAAGCTAGCTAATAGGATAGGAAAGGCTAGCTACCAATTACATGACTACATGAGAGAAGCAGCATCTCAAAGCAAGAAGTCTCACTCCTATCCTAACTCAGTTCTTTCATCTAGAGATATAGAATAGAAAGGAAAGGTAAAGGCCAGCCAGACTCTAGTACTTACTAAAGGCAGGAAGAGAGGACTTGGTATCAGCAGCCTGCCTTATTCAACTAAGAGTCAAGGAAGGAAGCTAATGACTGGCATAAGACCAAGCAAGTAATAAAACCTTAGCCCACTAAGAAAGAGTCAATGAAGGAAACTTTACCGAAGACAAGAAGACTGTGATTGGAAAGTAATGGGCTTGTGAATGCCTGCAGGTTCCTGCTTTCCGGATGAGGTGTATTGAATTTGATTTGACCTTACATCGATTCCATGCCATGACATACAGCGACGATGGCTACATACGGGGAACAGTTGGGTTCTAGGGAAATCAGGGAAACAGGAAAGCAAGGCTTGATTGGCTAAGGGGGCTCCTCGCTTTTGTTCAATTATAAAAAAAGAAAAAACGACTTTGATGGAGATTTGTAGCATCATTCAAGTAAATACAGATTGAGATCGTAGAAACATGAGCTTGTGATATAGCTACACCTAATTCCGGACCGGTTAATGCAAGAACTATAAATAAAGGACCAGGATATCCTATGAAATATAAAAGATCATTCATACATAGCATAGTCCAAGCGGACCCACTTAAAATCTTTACTGAACTATGACCGGCCATCATATTAGCAAATAAACGTATTCCTGAGCTTAATGCGCGAAAACAATGAGGGATTAGCTCAAGGAGTACTAAAAAAGGTGCTAACGGCAGTGGGACTCCTGCGGGTAATGAGAAGCTTAAAAAATGAAGCCCATTGCTTTGAAATCCCACTATAGTAATGCCAATAAAAATAGGAAATGAGAGACCCAAAGTAATGAGAAAATGACTTGTAACTGTGAAGCTATAAGGTATCATACCTTGGGGATTACGAAAGAACGAAAAAGTAAAAGTGACCGAGATGCAAGGGGAAAACTTTTGTTTAACATTTCCGGAAAGACCACCGATTTGTTCGTTTACCAGGTTCGGCACGAAATCATAAATAAGCTCTACCAAGGATTGCCAAGCATTTGGTACTGAGTTTCCCCCTCCCTTTTTAGTAACAAAATGAACCAGAACTAGGAAAAAACTGAGAGTGAGCAGCATAGACAGAGATGGATTTGTGAATGAGAAAAACAAGTCTCCTATCTTTATAGGAATCAATGGGATAATGGCAAATTGATCAAGTGGGCTGTCCTGGGCTAGAGAATTCAAAGCATAAATATAGGCTTCACCTTGAGCTCCTTGTGAGTTTAAATTTTCCAATAATGACTGCATATAAGGGATATTGTCGCTTTCTCCATGCAAACGCTCGGCCATAATCTGAGCCCTTTCGGGATCTCCACTGATCTCCTCAATTTTAACGCGTATACTCGATTGAAGTTCTACAACACGCTCATCGGTAGGGTTAAGACCCGGATGATCCTCATAGATCCCATGAGGAGCGAGTGGTTTAATATTATTCTCAGTTGTACTTGAACTTTTAGTCGCACTTGAAAATAGACTAGACTCTGTAGTCGTCGTCGTATAGTTAGAGTAACTGGAACTTGAACTTGAATTAAGACTTGAGTCTGAAAATTTAAATATCCTCCTAAAATTAAAATTTTCCATATGAAAAAAAAGCTTTCTTGTAGTTCCGAAACCGCTTCTTGTGGTTTGGTTCATTCTTTGACTGCTCCGCTCCCGCAATAGAGAGACTTGTCGGAAATCGCCGGTTGGGTTTGCCAACCAAGAAAAACATGGGATGCACCCTTTCGAACCATCTCTCTCGGAGAAGCGCTCTTTCAGCTACCTTCTCCTCGAGGGTTTGAGTCCAGGTGCGGAACTCCGTTAGAAAAGAGCGAATGGATTCCTCTCTTTATTTATGAGAATTTGGGTGACGCTCTCTCTTCCATCCCCATCCACGAGGGCGTCATAGCTCCTCGCTCGAATCAAAACCTTTCTTTTCTACGCACAGAGGGAAAGATCACTCCTAAATGCAGCCGTGATCTTATATACGATACCACCAGACCTTGGTACTTCTGTCCGCCAATCAAGGCTAGTGGAGCGAAGGGAATCCTGCGACGATTATGAGGGCCCGAGCGGGTATTCCTTAGTTTACTGGAAGTGCTTTAAGGAAGTGTGACGAGACTAGACAAGCAGGTTCACAAAGATAGCGTCAGTTGAGCAAGTAGGTTCGCAGAGTATCATACTATATATATATGCAATTAGTGAAGAAGGAACAAGTGAAGCTACGAGTCTTTCCTTGCTTCACTAAATTCATGATGAGCTGTGCTTGGTGATCAGTCGGTAGCCCTGCCCGGATTCTGTCTTGAAGGGTAGTGTTGAGGCGCGACTGGAATCTCTGCTTGTCGGCTGAGATGGCTGCTAACTCTGCTTGTAGACTCAACGCATCTGCCTTGTTCTCCCTGCCTTGTACTCAAGTACCAAGTCGAACTCCGCTAGGAATTCCTGCCTTGCTTTGAGGTCAACTTCTTTTGAGTTAAGACTCGATCAAACTTAGTTAGGCATAATTCCATGCTTTACGCCCTAATAGAGGTCCGCAACGAGCCCTTGCGTTAAGTTGAGTCGGGCTCAAACACCAACTTCATCGGAAGAAATGGCGTTCGTTGTTCGTCACATGAAACTATGCACTTAGGGATCTGCCTCACAAATATGCTCTTCGAGCTTTGAAACCGTCTTCTTTGTGGCCTCGGCTGTTGGCTAGCTATCCATGGCTTGTTGAGCGCCCCTTCCTCCTTCCTTCACTGGAAAAACCAGTAGTTGTCGATCGACGACCAGTTATCAATCAATCTGATGAAGGTTTACCTCCTGGAAATTCATATAATCATTCCCTGGAAAATCAACAAGTAGAACCCTCCTCTGGTTACAAAGTATCAACCTAGGACAACCTCTGGCTTTAGTGGAAATCCAGTTTTAGATCTTTTTACGGGCTAAGATGGCCTTTGCTTTCAAGTTATCAAAGCCGGGAACTCTAAGTGGCTCACTTAACGTGTTTGAAGTGAAGAAATCCAGTGCGATAGATGTCATTTCTAGTGAACCTAGGAAAGCGCTCATTCACCAGAATTAGGTTGGAGCAGCGGTAGGGCAAACCCAGTCTCACTCCAGCCTATGGTCTACTCAAAGGTTGAAGAGAATAGGTCAGATGGGTGATATCAGACCCTACTATATCCGTCCCGTAAAGATAGAGAATAAAGGTGAATAAAGAGTTCTCATCCTGTCAAGTTTAAATAAATAATCTAAATAGAAGGTGAACTAAAGAGTGTAATCTGGGTTACAAGGTATAGGTACAAATAAGCTTCGTTGGAAAGTCAAGATTCGACTCCAAGACTTGTATCAACGGGCAACAGCAATAACTAAGGTCCCCAATGAATGAGGCGTGTTCAAATCCTTTCAGAAAAGAAGTAGCTCTACTCCTGAGGGAATGGAGCGACTGAAACCCATTCAGAGGCTGACTATTGAGGACACTAGCAATAGGGCCCATTATGACTTCTTCTTAGTCACGGGACATCGATATCTCGGGTTAGTCACGCGCATACCTTTTCTTGCTGACATATCAAAGAAAGAGAAAGAAATCAGATCAAAAATCATAAAGAAAACAGATCGGGAAAAAAGAACGGGGCAAAACACCCTGAACGAACAGAACGCCATGATCACGGTAGTTTGGCAATTATGTAAGCATGAGGTCGAGAGCCCCTAAAACATTACTATCCGGTTGGCAAAAGAAAGAGGCCAGTCGATCTAGGCAAGGGCTCCATCGATCGAACGGTGGATGGCATCGCCTCTGCAGACGATCATCGTACCCAGCGTAAGGAGACTGATTAGCCGAATCAGTTCCTCGTTACAATGCCGTCGGGCCGTACAAAAAGCGGAAGCTGGCGTCAAGCCTCTGCGATGACTTCCCCTGACAAGGGCTTGCTGCACCCTGGGCTCGATACGGTGCCTCCTTTGAGACCTTTTCTTCTTCTTTTGAAGATGAACCGGCGAGGGAGGGGGAAACAAGACCCTAGTGACAGTCGTCCCGTGCTATTCTACTTAGTTGTCGAACTGTGTCTAAGTACGTATGTTTTCTTGCGTCTAGTGCCATCTTTCTCTCTTTCTCATTTTGAATACGGGCTCGGTTACGCTTTATATAGATGTATATCAAAACAGCCATTCATTCTAATGCGCCTTGCGAGGTAACGAGCATTTTATATGATTGGAGCATTCCTAAGGAATTAGGTCTAATGCGCCTCACGAGGTAACGAGTCAAATATTGGGGGAACGATGGGCGTAGTCGAGTAGCGCTGGACGGACGTCGGTAAACTAAACGGTTCCATGGTCGCCACTCCTCATATTGGCTGCCGTGACAAAAGCTAGCTCAGTCGAAGCAACGTATATTAGCGTCGATCCTCTTCCGCGATACGCCTTCGCTCTGAGTCAGATCATGGACTAGCGCTTTCTAGCTTCCAATTGTCAGCATCTCCTCTATCCGGATCCAGGCACCTCCTAGGTAGGCCATTTGGAGAAAGAAAGGGAATAGGTAGCTTCCTCTCCTCTCAAGGCAGTTGGGTATGCAGGCGATGCTGTTGAGAAGGGAATGGATCCACGGGTAAGGGTATACTTCAATTCTTTCCAAGCTAGCCAGCCCCACCGACCAGAGCGGCGGAGGGAGTCTAATCTTCTCAAGCACAGCTAGAGAAAAAAAGAGTAGTTAAAGCCGCCCTATTTGAAAGCTTTTCACGGCGTTAAGAAAATAAATCAATTTCATGCTAGATATGTGCCCCCTTACTGTTAGGGGCTTATCCCGCCGAGCAAGCATCCCAATTGGATAAACAAACTATATTAACAAGCAATTTCATCCCTTTCAAAGATATGGCTGCTGCAAGCAAGATCGCTACGTAGCTACAGCTAGGAACCAAGCAAGCCCTAACACTGGTGAAGCAGGCAATGCTAAGTCCTCTTGTCCATCTCTGTCAAGCAGAAGCTAAGCAGCCGGTGCCAAACAAAGTCAAGGTCTTTTAACCACCTTTTTCATCTTGGCAGTCGGCATCAAGTCCAGATTGAAATCCAGATAAGCTTCCACGACGAGTAGACATATGTCAGAAGTAGCGGCTGCAAGTCAAGTTTTTTATGATGGGAAAAAGAAGAGAGAGTGGGAGTGTGATTCCGTCCTACTGAACCGGAATGGATAGCGGAACTCGCCTGGTGGGTTACGACTGAATCAACCTCTACTGGCTCCCCGGAGGGATGGTTTGCTCACCTACCAATCAAATTCCTTCCCTCCATCAGTCCCACCCACATAGTAGTTCGGAATTATAAGTAGGAGGCCTCCTACGTCAAGTATGGTTGTTTTCTTGAAGGAAGCCAGGGCCTGTAAAAGTAACTGCGGATTAGCTGACTTTAGTTACTTTTAAAACAGGAAAGACATACTTCACGTATCGAGGGAGAACTGAAGCTGCTCTTCCGGTTCATCATCTCTTAAGCAACTCCTTTAGCTCCTACTGTTTTCCCAATAAACTGTTCGGAAAAGAGTGCTTTTAGTACTGACAGAAGAGGTAAGGACCAATGCTAATGTGGGGCCTGACCGAGTAAGCACCCCTTTTCGCCAGGGGATGAAGTCTGGTTTGATAGAACCAGGGGCTGCGCGTAACTCTTTAGTGGTCTCGGGGACTCGAGGGGGTTCTTCCACCGCCCGCATCTTTGTTTGAATCACTGAAATAGTCTAATCGGGCAGGACTGGAATTCTGAAAAGATGGAATGTCCCTATTCTAGTACAGGTTCTTGATCGGTATAAAGAGCTTCACTTTGAGTTGGTTTGACCAGCGCCTTGACAAGGCTCTTGCACCCAGGCCGGTGCAGAAGAAAGAGGAGAAAGTAAAGAAAGGTCTGCGCATGACTAAGGCTGAACGGTAGAGCGGCAATGAAAGGCTGAAAGATGGGCAGCTAACTCCAACTATTCTTAAATCTCTCGACCCCCAGTCCATTCAATGCGACTATCGACTGATTGAATCGTGAATAATCAATGGGCTCAGCTAGCTATCGCGTGAAGGAAAGGGCATTCAGTTCGGGAAAGTGGGATCGTCGGAAATTAACTTGAATTCGGGCCAACTATTCTTAAATCTCTCGCCTTTGATTGAGCTATCCGACTTAAGCTCTCACACCGGCCTACTACTCTTACTGAGTTGACTCGCTTACCGTAGTTCGAGAAGGAAACTACTAGTAACATTTATTAATACACTTCAAGATCGGTTTAAGTTCCAGTTCCTGCTGCTAACGGGGAACGGCACTCCGGCACCTACATAAGGGGTTCTCCTTCCCTCCAACAAGACTAGTTGCGACTGACAGCAGCTTCCTGTATTCCAGATTGAGTGGGATCGCTACTAGACCATCCCTTTTACAGAAGCCACTGACTAGCTATCAAAGGAAGTAACAAGCCAACCACATCAAAACAACTCTGCTCCACCAATGCATTGAGAAGGACTCAGTCAAAACAGCAAGATGGAAGATCTTGCTTACAGATGAGAGGCTAAAGAAAGGTCTTCTTAAGAGCTGAGGAGTTTGGCATCTAAGTTCATTGAAAGATGGTTCGAAGGCCACAAGCATAGCAGTAGAAGAGGGGTACCTCAGAGAAATGGGAAACTCAACACCATCAGTAACACGGCGATAGGCCCTAAGAGAACTAACTGGGAATAGGCCTAAAAGACCATCCAGGATGCTATCAAAGAGACCGAACCTTACGAATAATAAATAAGAAGGTGCTCCAATAGCAAGCATTGGCTCCTAGCCCCAACATCAATTGATTGAAAGGAAGTGGAAGCAACTTGATAATGGCTAGAAAGAATGCGCTTTCGAGCCTTGCCTTCCTACCGCTCTTGACAACCTAAGAGGGGGCTCCTCAATCACAGATGTAGGAGAGGAATACCGCTCATTCAATGAGAGAATGGCGATGAGAGAATAGACTCATTATGATTGAAAAAGTGGCGATACGCCACATCATCAAATGAGTAGAATCGACTAATTACGAAACAAATACTATTGAGTAGTGTAGATTCATCGAAGAAAGCAAATCAAGGACTGAACAAGTTAGGGATGAGCGAACAAGCAACGGATGAGCGCGCTAGCGCTACCAGCCCCAGTTCGTGTTAATTGCGTTAGCCTTTACATATATAGGGCGTTTTCTTGCTGCATACGTTTTCTTGCTAGGAGAAGAAGATGAGATTAAGAATCTCAAATAGAGTCTAAAAGTCATTCTGTTGAATATCAGAGGGGGAAGAATAGAAAGACTAAGTTTACCTGGTCGATCATAGAGTAAGATTCTGAACGAAGTTAGCCCTTTTAATCAATAAATGCTACGATGGTTTCAAACTAAACAGAGGAGGATTGGAAGAGGCTACGAAGTAGATATGCTCAACAGGCGTAGTTAAGTAATGTCAAAACAACGAGAACAATAGCCCTCCCAAGTCATTATCATGAATCACCCTAGCCAGATTGGAAATGGTTAACCCGGTTAACGCTTTGACACTCATAGTTGACCGCCTATTGCGAGTATTAACCTCAATTTGCACTAAGCGAGTATTAACTCCATGCCTTTCACCCTTCTTCTATGAACTATTCAAAAGGACAGAAAACAGAGTGAATCGGGTCAACAGAATTCTCTGGTTCCTAACCTACCATTCTTTTCAGAACTGCCTGCTTCTTCGGCCAACCGCAAAGATAGATTCGTTTAAGTTTCACACACAAGGATCGACTCATTTCTCGCGGACCGATCATGGCTACTAATCCTATCTAACCTTCTGCCGGGTGGTCACTTTCGGTGCCTCCATAAAGTGGACGAGCTGACTCAGTAGAGCGCCTAAAGAGACTCGTGGGAAGGATAGATAGAAGGAAGTTCTTCTAACCAACAGAAGAAGCTATATCAAGCTAGCAAGCAGTAAGCCCGGCTTAGGAACACGATTGCATTAAAAAAACCCAATAGAGCTCAATAGGTTATGAAAAAAGGGTGGTTTCGACGTGACGCTTACTCACTTTAAGAATAGGGATCACTGGGCTTAGAACCAACCCACCCCCCATACGACTATAAGGGGTAACGTAGGCACATCATCTTGGAACGAAAGGAGAGGCGGTTGGTTAGTTGTCTATAGATTTCCTAGTTGTGCACGGAACCTGTGAAATTCTTGCGTTCGGGACACATGACTCTTCGCATCTGATCCTGATCTCGTTACGCATTTGAGGCTTACGAGACGCTCAAAACTGTGATGATGAATAAGGAGCTACAGTTTACTTGTTCTTTAGGGAGAGGCAGGTTACTCGTTAGAGTATATGGAGAGGTTACGGTTACGGAGGTGCCATCATCAAGTCGAAAGCATATTCGTTATCAAGTCGATATTAATGGTTGGGCCTACATTCCTAAGACAATTCTAGGTTTGGGATTCATTGAATGGGGAAAGCCACCAGGCAATGGAATTGTTGAAGGACGGACTCGTCAGAGCAGTTATTCCTGCATTTGTTGACTAAAAGCCAAAGCGTCACATAAAAGACCTATAGCGGTCAGGAAATCCATCTCTTTCTGTAGCTTCTTGGTCCCCATAATAAATAAGGCCATATATATATGTTAGTCAAACTCTACTTATATTATTTATCCTTATCGAAGTTGATACTGAGAGCAAAAAGATCTAACTATCACAGTATGCAATGTTATGTTCAAAAGGCACTACTCCTACGGATTGTGATTTGACTCACCTTCTGGTGGAGCTAGAAGATAAGGCACACCTTCTTTTCAAAAGGATATGTGAAGGACATCGCTTCCTTACCGATGAAAGTCGGATTTAAGTGCCATCTGGTCGTCTTCTCTAGTACTATACAGGTTTGTACCTGGAAAGTTAGAGACGCCATTTCATCGTACAGTCTGGGACTTGTTCTCAGTTTGTCTTTGGGATCGGCGAGCAATTTTTATTTACTAGTTGGGACCTGGATGAAAGAATTTCTCGCTTTGAAAAGGCCATTTTCTTTCTAAAATCGACGATGGGCATAGCAGTTGTCCTTCAAAGAGGCTATTCAAAGAGGGGATTGGTGCAAAGACCTTATTTGTCCTTTCCTAATCGCCTATTGCTTATACTTCTGATTCACTGTCACAAGCCATTCTTGCAGCAAGAGGGCATTCTCGAACTAAGACAGGGTTGGTTTTGAACTAAGACTGTGCCATCACCTTAATAGAAGTAACTAGAGAAGCTCTGTGCGCAGGAAATTCCGATCTGAAGCAAGCCCTTCTTTCAAAAAGGCATTCTAGCAAAGAGAACGGCGCATTCTCGGCATCTTTTATATGTCACTTCCTTGTCCAATTCTCTCTCTGCTTTCATGTGGGCAAATCGGCTTAATTCCGACCTATGATATTCCCAGCATTCGTCGCAGCCTATTGGTCCTTCAACTTCAAGTCTTATTGCTGCGGATTCGAGAACAGTAAGAGCAGATTCAATAGCAAAGGATTCTAAACCTTCCCTTCTACTGCCAACTGTGCTTCCTCTTATCGACAGATGGTTGATTCAGGGGAGCTGTAGAAAGACCATATCCCGACATCAGGCATATTATTGAAGCAGCCTTTACGCCACACATACTTATAATGTAATGCCAGGAGAGCGTCTAATCAGTCCCTGTTAACTCATGTCTACTTCTCTTTCTGTAACAACCCATTCTGTAAAAGAACATTGGCCTAAATGCCATTTTCCTTCTACGAGTATATCCCCAGCTAACACAAGGAAAGACCGTCTTTTTGGCATCAATCATCAAATCAGGCAAAGATTCATGCACACCCCCAGAAATAGTAAATGGCCGTTCTTCAGCTGCTTCCTCCTTTGATGCTTCCTGTTGCACGAGCTGAGTTCAAAACCGGTATAATTGGCAAAAATCCCTTGCCCAGTCGTCACTAATGGTAATGGATGCCTTGTCCAGGTTTGGAACCCTCCCTCAAAGCCTATTTCCGCAAGTCCCACATTCGAGAACATAAGTGCCACAGCTTCTTCTCAAGCAGGGGCTGAATTCTCCCTCACACCCTTTTGTATAAGTATAGCAGCCCGTGGATATCTTAATGGATTAAGATGTGCAATTCCTTCTTGGAAAATTGGCATATTAGTTCCTGCCCTTACTAAGCTTTCAGTGTCCTATCCAAACCTCCCTCACAATCTCTGCACGTGGACTGATTATACTCCCTATCGCCCCGAAGTGACTTCTGCGGCATCCCCGATCTTTCAATAAAACGCGAATCTAAAGCCTATGATTCCACTTGCAAACAAGCCATTCGCTTCCGTCAGGGGATTTGCCCACTGCTCTTCCTAAGACCGGTAATCCCGCATCTATTGATTCAATTGGGCTTGGACCGGTAATTCCATCAAAGCACCTTCGACCTTCCCTAGTTTCGAATCTAGTCTCGGCATCAATCCTCTTCGGGGATATCTTTAATATCAAGTGGATCAACTATTCACATATATGATGCAAAACTGGAATGAAGCAGTAATAGTAGTTCGGGCACTTCGAAATCTTTTTCTTTTCGACTCTTTGTAAAACGTCGCATTCAATCTCTAGTTGTAAACCCTTCTATTCAACCGATAGTCAATCTTCCGAACTGAGTGTGAATTGTAAATGTTCGGAACTGACCGTGAATGAGAGTCTGCCTTGTCCAGAATTGTCCTCTCTCCTAACAACAGGAGGTTTCATTAGCCAGACATTGACTTTGTTCAGAAACAGGCTTCTCGAGCCTCTCTCTACTCGATTTACCAGAGCCATTTGCTTAAGACCAACCTTTGTTGTTGTCTAACCACCCCTTAATCTTAATAAAGTGAACGTCCCATACTTTACCATTTCACTTTATTAAGCTCGTAGATAGAATACAATTGCGAGTACTGTCCTATCCTTATGAAGCAAGGAAATCCCTCGGGGGTTATAATTAAAGTACCAAAGGTAAGAAAGTACAGGCGGACGTTACTTGATGCTATCAACCTCTCGTCCGGTGATAGCAATATAGGCACTCACTATTTCCGATAGGCATGAATTTCTTATCTTATATATATAAGGACCAACGACGATCCTATCCTAAAGGAGAAGGAGGAGGAGGAGCCAACTCGAGAAAGGAAAACAATAGAAAAGCCAACTCATGTTTCCACTCCATTTTCATTACGAAGATGTATCACGTCAGGATCCGTTGCTCAAACCGAATCACGCCAACGTTATGGAAGTTCCTGGATCGTTTGAAATCAGAGTAGTCCCAAAGGCACCCTCAGATTTAAGAATCAAAAATGTAAAATTGGCTATGGAGATTCCGCGCGGTCAGAGATTCATACAGACACAAAGGGGTTCGAGAGTAAAGTCGTTTCGATCCAATCCATTCTTGGGGTCCGATAAAGACACTGGATATGTCAGTGACCTAGCACGACAAAGCACTCTCCGAGGGCCTGGAATGTATAATTTTTCGGTCAGAATCTCGACAGTAATGTCTCTGTTAGATTCTCTGGTCGAAATACGGGAAAACTCAATTCTATTCTCGATGGAAACGGAGTTTTGCGAATTCTCCCCGGAACTGGAAGATCATTTCGAGATCTTCGAACATATTCGAGGGTTCAATGTGACTATTGTCACTTCGGCCAACACACAAGATGAGACTTTACCACCGTGGAGCGGCTTTTTGCAAAAAGATGAGGGGGAAACTCAGTAAGATGTCGGAGAAGCGAAATATACGAGATCACAAACGTAGATTGCTCGCGGCTAAATATGAATTGAGACGAAAGCTTTATAAAGCCTTTTGTAAAGATCCCGATCTTCCTAGTGATATGCGGGACAAACATCGTTATAAGTTGTCCAAGTTGCCAAGAAAGAGTTCCTTTGCACGAGTAAGAAACCGATGTATTTCCACTGGTCGCCCTCGTTCCGTATATGAGTTCTTTCGAATTTCTCGTATCGTTTTTCGTGGATTAGCATCTCGAGGTCCTTTGATGGGCATAAAGAAATCGTCTTGGTAGCAACCACAAAACCAATAGAACAAGGGTTAGCTCTGCAGCTGGTCCACAAAGGGTAAGTAGGTCCATTACCGGCCGGCTCCGGACCGAACCACGTAATCCCTTATCTCGGATCGGAGATGCTAACGGGGCGGGAATCGAAGTGGGGGACCTCTCTACCGCACCTGTCTCCCCAGAAATAGAACTACAGGGTAGTACTCTTGGAAAGATAGAATATCAATATCCCTATAGATGTATTACAAGGTGAACATAACATTAAGTTGCGAATGTAACTCCACTAATTATAGGTGTATTTGATCGACCACTATTCTAAATAAAGTAAGGCTGAGAACTGTTGTTCATTGGAGCGCCGGAGACTTAGACTTAGACCTGGGTTGTTCCCACCATTGAAGTCAGAGGCATGTCTATAGTCAATGCCTTCCGAATGATAAAGAGAAAAAAGTGCTTCATTTCGTTGGTCAAACCAACGCCCATATCATATTTACGTCAAATAAGAGTTTCCGAGAGTGACTTTCTAAAATTCTCTCCTTTCCAAAGCAGCGCAAGGCGGCCCCCCCAGAACTAAGCCCCACCCCTCTTTCCCCCCTTTAATGAAAGACCCTCGCCCCGCTTCCTATTCATTTGTGGGTCGGGACCATATCTTGTACAATAAAAAAAAAGGCCTTTTTTTTGATTTCTCCAGACCTTTCGAGAATCAACCAACCGAGAAATCCGTAGCCCAGGTGACTCACAGCCTCCCTCTCGCCCAAATTAAATGGGATGAATCAAATCAATAAGCTTTTAGATTTATTCAGGGCGCAGCGAAGCCAAATTCAATCAAGGCAAGGGGCTTACTTTTCCTGAGGCTTCGTCATCCTATTCTAATTTAGCTATGCTAATGGAACAGGAATAGTTTGAAGATGATATCCCGAGCGAGAACCTCAAATTGCTTAGGGCTCGCACAAATACTAATGAATCTAATACCCCCTTTGTGGACGAATTATTCTCTCCTTTCAGAATTCTTTCTCCCACACACCTTTGCCCTCTTTCACCGAGGAGGAAAGAAGAATCTTCCAAGCACCTAAATTTCCATTAGATTCATTCCTAAGCTTGCTTTGTTGCAGCAATATGATCAATCCGAGAGTGCTGGAGAGAAGAAAAAGCGGTCAAAACCTCTCTGATTCGGTCACCGAGCAGTCGGACGACTCTTCAGTAACCCAGGCCCTTCGACGCTTCTTTCGCTCTATACCCCCTCCATCCTATTATAGGTGTATTTGGTGGAAGAAAGGCTAACTATTACGGGCCCCAGAACGCTAAAAAGGTGGGGGAACAAGAGTTGTCACGATAGGAAAGAGAAATGACTATAAGGAACCAACGATTCTCTCTTCTTAAACAACCTATATCCTCCATACTTAATCAGCATTTGATAGATTATCCAACCCCGAGCAATCTTAGTTATTGGTGGGGGTTCGGTCCTTTAGCTGGTATTTGTTTAGTCATTCAGATAGTCACTGGCGTTTTTTTAGCTATGCATTACACACCTCATGTGGATCTAGCTTTCAACAGCGTAGAACACGTTATGAGAGATGTTGAAGGGGGCTGGTTGCTCCGTTATATGCATGCTAATGGGGCAAGTATGTTTCTCATTGTGGTTCACCTTCATATTTTTCGTGGTCTATATCATGCGAGTTATAGCAGTCCTAGGGAATTAGTTCGGTGTCTCGGAGTTGTAATCTTCCTATTAATGATTGTGACAGCTTTTACAGGATACGTACCGCCTTGGGGTCAGATGAGCTTTTGGGGAGCTACAGTAATTACAAGCTTAGCTAGCGCCATACCTGTAGTAGGAGATACCATAGTGACTTGGCTTTGGGGTGGTTTCTCCGTGGACAATGCCACCTTAAATCGTTTTTTTAGTCTCCATCATTTACTCCCCCTTATTTTAGTAGGCGCCAGTCTTCTTCATCTGGCCGCATTGCATCAATATGGATCAAATAATCCATTAGGTGTACATTCAGAGATGGATAAAATTGCTTCTTACCCTTATTTTTATGTAAAGGATCTAGTAGGTCGGGTAGCTTCTGCTATCTTTTTTTCAATTTGGATTTTTTATGCTCCTAATGTTTTGGGGCATCCCGACAATTATATACCTGCTAATCCGATGCCCACCCCGCCTCATATTGTGCCGGAATGGTATTTCCTACCGATCCATGCCATTCTTCGTAGTATACCTGACAAATCGGGAGGTGTAGCCGCAATAGCACCAGTTTCTATATGTCTGTTGGCTTTACCTTTTTTTAAAAGTATGTATGTGCGTAGTTCAAGTTTTCGCCCGATTCACCAAGGAATATTTTGGTTGCTTTTGGCGGATCGCTTACTACTAGGTTGGATCGGATGTCAACCTGTGGAGGCACCATTTGTTACTATTGGACAAATTCCTCCTTTCGTTTTCTTCTTGTTCTTTGCCATAACGCCCATTCCGGGACGAGTTGGAAGAGGAATTCCTAATTCTTACACGGATGAGCCCTCTAGCCCTGTAAGTCACACCTGATCAGTGAAAAAATGTTATGACACCAATCATTTACGAGTGAGTATTACACCAAGAATAATCATTTACGAGTGAGTATTACACCAAGAATTGACAAGCGGATGCGTTTTCTAGTTGGCTATGTTGATATAGCGAAAATATAATAAACTATAGGGCTGGCTTAACTTTCAAGGGGGCTTTGTTCCCGAAACTCCCCTCCGCTTCCTTCCCCTCTTTCGGCCACGAAAGAAAAAGAAAAAGAAGGGACGCTTTCGCTGACCAAAACACATGGTCTAAAGTCTTAAAAACAGCTAACAACAGAGAGAGATATTCACTTACAGAACTTTCCCTCCCGTGACCCGTACCAGAAAGAGGTTTTCTCACAGCACCTTAGTTTCCTAACAGCTTTACGGAACTTACCTTTAGAGCACGTGAAGGAGTCAGAGGAGATAGAGCTTGACCCTCGAAAACAGAGCAGAAAGAAAAACTATCTGATCAAAGCCGGAGATTGATTTTGTCGACTTGACTGAGAAAGCAACACTTTGAACTGCAACTAGAGGGGCTTCGCACGCAACGAAATTCTCTTTTCTAAGTCTCCCAAGCTTACCAAGAAACAAAACATTCCCTATCTCTTAAAGCTTCACTGCCCTAAAACAGTTTCATTGTTGATCCGATTAGAAAATCCATACTTGAAGCGGTCGCAGGCTTTTTAGAAAGATAGAAAAAAGCCCAAAGCTCTCCGCCCCGGCGATCAATTTATCTCTGCCGGCTTTAGCTTGCTTACTTAGATAGGGCGGGGCTAGATACGAAAGAACGGTATGAGAAAGATTGACTTCCTGATCGATCCGCCAAGTAAGTGTAAATTAAGTGCCCGTCAACTGACTGCAAAAAAATGAATGGCATGTTTATTGAAAAGCGACTAACAGGAGCGTGCGAGTGGAGTGAAAAGCCTCCTGCGCCTTTACGTGATAGGGGATTGCTTCTTCCTTGCTTTTGACGCCTTCCCCTTGAACTGGACTTGATTCCCGCACTTAGCTTAAGAGCTAAACTGCCGAAAGACGGATCTCATCACAGCACCCGAAAAGCAGGGAAGGGAAAGGCTTACCTCACATGCCCGGCCCTAACTGAGTGAATTGAGAAATCACCACCGCTACTTTGACTCGAGAACATAACAGAAAAGTACTATAGATCATTAGAAGCAGAACATTGAATAGTTGCAATCACCTATGCCCTAACAGCAACACCGAGTGTACCTTTAGAGCGACTTGCCCTCGAGTACAGGCTAACCAAAAGCTACGAACGCACAGTTCGGCAAACAAAGCAAACGGGAATCAATCAAGACAAGAACTACGACCTTCCCTAATCTCATGAGAACTCTTGCTCTTAGAAGTCAAAGAAAGCCCGTTAGCCGGCTCACCTATTTTTATTCTAAGAGGACCTAATCGAGCTGCCGATGCCAGCCATCCCCTTAGAGGTGTATTTCTTTTGCTTTTGGCTTTTGAAAATGCTTTGGCTAGCTTTGGAAATAGTTCTTCCCGCTCTAGTTGTCACGGAGTAAGCTTTGGCTACCAACTCATTGAAGTTAAGAAAGCGGTTATACTTGATTAAGTAGTTATGAAAACAGAGGTTTTGGAATTACTGGTCTAAGGTATCAAGTCGAGAAAGGGAGCGCCTGCCTTAGCCAACTATCGGATAGAATCCTTTCCCATTCTGGGAGCCCTGGTCTTCAATCGTCAAGTCGAATGCTAGCTCATTCCCATTGCATGGAAGAGATTGCGCTCATGTCCAACTAGAAAAGCTCCGTTCCTCTCACAGTGTAGGGAGTCATCATACTTTAGAAAGACAATTTCATTGCCTGCCATTCATTTTTTTGCAGTCGTGAAAAAAAAGCGAATCGAGTCCTCTCCTCATTAGGGAAGGTCGTAGTTGAAGGAGAAGGGTATATTCTCAAAGGTAGTACGCTCTGATGGTGGCGTTATTGGTCGCCTTGTTTTATGCCGCAGGAGGCTGCAATGCCGTTGACTACAGCATTCCTTCTTGCTTTTAGGTTTTTCATTTCTCTTGGGCTTTCATTGGTATATATATAACTGGGGTACGCACTATTTGGTGGGTCATTGTCGGGCTTCGACTCCGGTCTTGTCGATCGCCTAATATGAGGCAAGAGTCACTTATCCGGTCTGCCATTAGGGCGTCGTTCTCACCTGCGTGACTCTCGATCAGACCACGGTGAGGTTACAGCTGATCCTGCGTTGGGGCTGAGGTTTGCTAGGAAGTGCTTACCCCCATTGACGGACTCCCACGAGCCTCCATGGAACGAACATACAACCTATCCACTTTCTTGATTGCAGGGTTCTTTAATTGTACTTAGTCAATGGAAACATAGCCCTTTCCCTTTCTCCCCGTCTGTCGGGTGGTCTACTGGCTCTCACTCCAGCAGCTGGCCTGCAATGACTCTTTGCTGTCGTCCTACTGCTTGGATTCATTCGTCCCATGCCATCTTGTGGTCAGTTGTCGATGTGCTTCGGATGTTATCGCCTGCTCCTTGGAAACTAGCCTTCGAGTGTGAATTCGTCTTTGGGAATTAGCAGGCGACCTCTGTTCATGTGCCGGGCCTTCGAATGTAGTGTCGGCTAGTCCTTTCTCATATCAACCCAGCAAGAGTATACGCGTTAGCAACTAATGAATCATGGCATTTAGGGCCTCAACTCGCAATTCAATAGTTCTTGCTCTTGCTCTTGAATTTCATAGTGAGTGCCGCGAATCCCTTGCTTCTTGGCTCCGTTCTCCACACATATATGTCCGGATGCGATCGGATTAGAACAGAATAAGGCTTTGAGAAGGGGATTGCGGAAGAACCTGTACTATTGGACGGGGGTTCACCATAGACGGACGATTTATCGATCGTACCAGAGATCTTGGAGAATCGGCGAGAATGAACAACTCTATGAGTCCGGAGAAGGAACAAACAATGAAGCTGGGGCTTGAACTTTCCATTGGAGGATTGAATCACCTCCCATGAGGGATAGGGGGGAAGGAATCCATGAATGAAAAGGAAGATTCCCTCAATGGAGGAATGAATGGCATGGCAGGACAAGCATAAGAAGAGGCCTCCTCCTTTCCCACCCCTTCTTCATTCTCTTTTATCTGGCTCTACCGAGGAGTGAACGATTCAACCATCAATAGAATCTTTGACGCCCGAGAAATCGGATTCCAGGGGATGGGACTTTATAGGCGGGGCTATTTCCAGAGATGAAAATTATCCGCCTATCACTCCTGCACCTCTTGCCTTCCGGCATCAATCACCGATGAATAGGATGGCGCGGTACTTGGCCCTGATCCAGGAGGAGTTGGCCCTGACGGAACGGAACTATGAGGAGAACGGCGGGTCTCTACCGACTCCCCCGAGCAGAGAATAGGCATGCCGACTCACT